TATAAAGTAAGCTAATTAAAGCTAGTGGGCTCATACCCCAAATATGAATAGATTTCCTTTATTAATATTTTATCAAAAAATTATTTTTTTATGAATTTTAGTATTATCAATTTTTATAGGGATTTCAAGTTCTTTTTGATTTTCTTTATGAGTTTCATTAGAAATTAATATAATAATATTTATTCCATTAATAAATTCAAAAAATTTTTTATCATCTAATAGAATTATAAATTATTATATTATTCAATCTTTTTCATCATCATTATTTCTTTTTTCATCATTTTTAACTTTTTTTTTTTCTTCTTATATAATAGAATTAGTAATTTTAATTACCATAATAATTAAACTTGGAGCAGCTCCATTTCATGTATGATTCCCTCAAATTTCTGAAGGAATACATTTTTTTTCTTTTTTTATTCTTTTAACTTTTCAAAAAATTATTCCTCTTTTTATTTCATCTTTAATCTCTCATAATTTTTTTATTTTTTTTATTATTTCTTCTAGTATAATTGGGTCTCTTGGGGGACTTAATCAAACTTCTTTTAAAAAAATTTTAGCTTTTTCTTCAATTTCTCATTTAGCATGAATAATAGCATTAATTTTTTCTAACCATAATTTTTGAATATTATATTTGTTAATTTATTCTCTTATTACAATAAAAATCATTAAAATTTTTAAAAAAAATTATAACTTTTCAATTTTTAATTATAATTCAATAAAATTAACTTTTTTTAATAAAATTAGAATAGTTTCTTTTTTTTTATCCTTAGGAGGAATACCTCCTTTTCTTGGATTTTTCTCTAAATGAATTTCAGTTATTTTGATAATAAAAAATTTCCCATTAATTATAATAATTTTAATCCCATCATCTTTAATTAATTTATTTTTTTATATTCGTATTTTATATCCAGTTATTTTAAATTTAAATATTTTAATAAAACCTCACCAATTTTTCGAAAACTTTTCAAAAAATTGAATATTTTTCCCAAATTTTTTAAGTCTTATTATTTTAATCCCCTTGTTAATAATTATTTAAAGATTTTAAGTTAAAAAAACTATGTACCTTCAAAGTACAAATTAATTTAAATAATTAAATCTTAGATAGTTTATCTTCTTTAAATTTGCAATTTAATATTTTTATAAAATATAAGATTAAAAAGTCTTAGTAAAAGAATTTTCTTCATTAATAAATTTACAATTTATAGCTTAACAACTTCAGCCATTTTACCGCGATGATTATTTTCCACAAATCATAAAGACATTGGAACTATATATTTAATTTTTGGAAGCTGAGCAACTATAGTAGGAATATCTATAAGAATTTTAATTCGGACTGAATTAGGTCAACCAGGATCATTAATTGGTAATGACCAAATTTATAATGTTATTGTAACAGCTCATGCATTTATTATAATTTTTTTTATAGTAATACCTGTAATAATTGGTGGTTTTGGTAATTGGTTAATTCCATTAATATTAGGGGCACCAGACATAGCTTTCCCTCGTATAAACAATTTAAGCTTCTGGTTATTACCACCCTCTTTATTTTTATTAATTAATTCTTCTTTAGTAGAAAGGGGGGCAGGAACAGGCTGAACAGTATACCCACCACTTTCATCTAACATTTCCCACTCTGGTGCTTCTGTTGATATAGCAATTTTTTCCCTCCATTTAGCAGGTATTTCTTCAATTTTAGGAGCAATTAACTTTATTACAACAATTATTAATATACGATCTCCTGGAATATCTCTTGAACGCATACCATTATTTGTATGATCAGTTTTTATCACAGCAATTTTACTTCTTCTATCTCTTCCTGTTCTTGCTGGCGCAATTACAATGTTATTAACAGACCGTAATTTTAATACTTCGTTCTTTGACCCTTCTGGAGGAGGTGACCCTATTTTATATCAACATTTATTTTGATTTTTTGGCCATCCTGAAGTTTATATTCTTATTCTCCCTGGATTTGGCATGGTTTCTCATATTATTTGTTTTCATACAGGAAAAAAGGAACCTTTTGGAACATTAGGAATAATTTATGCAATATTAGCAATTGGTTTTTTAGGATTTATTGTTTGAGCACATCATATATTTACTGTAGGAATAGATATTGACACTCGAGCTTACTTTACTGCTGCAACTATAATTATTGCTGTCCCTACAGGAATTAAAATTTTCAGATGACTTGCGACCCTTCATGGATCTAATATTAATTATAATTCTTCTATACTTTGAGTATTAGGCTTTGTATTTTTATTTACTTTAGGTGGATTAACTGGTATTATTTTAGCTAATTCATCAATTGATATTATTTTACATGACACATACTATGTAGTAGCTCATTTTCACTATGTTCTCTCAATAGGAGCCGTTTTTGCTATTATAGGTTCAATTACACATTGATTTCCATTATTTTTTGGTTTAAATTTTAACTCTCTTTGGCTAAAAATTCAATTTTTTTCAATATTTATTGGAGTAAATATAACTTTTTTCCCACAACATTTCTTAGGATTAAGTGGGATACCACGACGATACTCAGATTATCCTGATTTTTTTTCTAAATGAAATTTAATTTCTTCATTAGGAAGAATAATTTCTTCTATAAGAGTAATTTTTTTTATCATTATTATATGAGATGCTATATCAACAAAAAAATTAATTCTTATTTCTCAATTTTCAAATTCTTCTAATGAATGACAATTAAATTTTCCACCTTCAGAGCATACTTTTAATCAAAATAATATTCTTATTAAATAATTAAACTAATGATAACTTGATCAAATATTATATTTTCTAATAGAAACTCACCAATTATAGAACAAATAATTTTTTTCCACGATCATTCTATATTAATTATTTTTATAATTACTATTATTACAATATATATAATTTTTAATATTATATCTAATTCATTTTCATCCCGATTCCTAATAGAAGGACAAGAAATTGAAACAATTTGAACAATTATCCCAGCAATTACATTAATTTTTATCGCTATACCATCTCTACGTCTTCTCTATATACTAGATGAATCCTTTTCACCTTCAATTACTGTAAAAATTATTGGTCATCAATGGTATTGATCTTATGAATTTTCAGATTTTAATATTGAATTCGATTCTTTTATAATTCCTTCCCATGAAATAAAAGAAAATTCTTTCCGTTTACTTGATGTTGATAACCGAATAGTAATTCCTTTTAATTCTCATATTAAATTTTTAATTTCATCAGCTGATGTTATTCATTCATGGGCATTACCTTCATTAGGAATTAAAATAGATGCTGTTCCTGGACGTCTTAACCAATCTTTCTCATTTTCTTCTCGTCCTGGTTTATTTTTTGGACAATGTTCTGAAATTTGTGGAGCAAATCATAGATTTATACCAATTTCTCTCGAAATTACATCCCCTAATAATTTTATTAAATGATTAAAATCTTTTTCATTGAATGGCTGAAATATTTAAGCACTGGTCTCTTAAACCAATTTATAGTGAAAATCACTTTCAATGGAAAAACTAGTTAAATTTATATAACATTAGAATGTCAATCTAAAATTACTTAAGTGTTTTTCAATTCCTCAACTATTTCCTATAAATTGAATTTTTTTATCTTTTTTTTTTTCTTTTTTTCTTAGATTTTCTTTAATTAATTTTTATTTTTTTGTTTTAAAAACAAAAAAATTAACACCAAATTTTTCTAATACTAATAAATTTTTGTTAAAATGATAACAAACTTATTTTCAATTTTTGATCCCTCTTCATCATTAAATTTAAGAATAAATTGAATTTCTGTTATTTCTATTTTATTTATTATACCAGCTAACTATTGAAGTATTTCTTCACGATATCAAATACTTTGAAAAATTATTTTTATTAAAATTTTTGAAGAAATTAAAAATAATTTATCTATAAAATCTCAAAAATTTATTTTTATTTATCTTGCTCTTTTTTTTTCAATTTTAATATTTAATTGCTTAGGGTTAATTCCATATGTTTTTACTCCATCTAGTCATATTATTTTATCAATAATCATAGCCTTCCCACTTTGAATAACTCTAATATTAAAAGGTTGAATTACATCCTTCAATAAAATAATAACTCATTTAGTACCTCTTGGATCCCCTATAATATTAACATTTTTTATAGTGATTATTGAAACTATTAGAAATTTAATTCGACCTATTACTTTATCCGTTCGTTTATCAGCCAACATAATTAGAGGCCACTTATTAATTCATCTTCTTACTTCAATTCCTTTTAATTACCCAAAAACTATTACAATTATTCTTCCTATTATATTATTTTTAATAATTTTGGAAACAGCAGTTGCTATAATTCAAAGCTATGTTTTCATTACTCTTTCATCTCTTTATACTAATGAAATTTAAAAACCAATGATATTTCATCCATTCCATATAGTAGAAAAAAGACCATGACCTTTTTCTAGGTGTATTTCATCTATTATAATTACTATAAGAACAATTTTAATACTTCATTTTTCATTTTCCTATATAATTTCTTTAGCATTAATTATTTTAATATTAACTCTTTTTCAATGGTGACGTGACGTCTCCCGAGAAGCAGCTCTCCAAGGTCTTCACTCTTCATATGTATTATGAGGATTAAAATTTGGTATAATTTTATTTATTATTTCTGAAATTTTCTTTTTTATTTCTTTTTTTTGGGCTTTTTTTCATAGAAGATTATCCCCTAATATTGAAATTGGAGCTATATGACCCCCGTTAAATATTTTTCCTTTTAATCCTTTTGAAATTCCTTTATTAAATACAACTATTTTAATTTCTTCTGGAATTTCAATTTCTTGATCACATCATAGAATTATTAACAATAATTATAAAGAAGCCTTATATTCTTTACTAATCACCATTCTATTAGGTTTTACATTTTCAATCCTTCAAATATGAGAGTATATTCAAGCCCAATTCTCTATAAGTGATAGAATTTTCGGTTCATCATTTTTTATAACAACAGGTTTTCACGGAATTCATGTAATTATTGGAACAACTTTTTTAATTGTGTCTTTTTTCCGAATAAATAAAAATTTAATGTCATCAACTCATCATTTTGGCTTTGAAGCTGCTGCGTGGTACTGACATTTTGTTGATGTAGTATGATTATTTTTATTTACTTTTATGTATTGATGAATTTTTTGTTTAATTAGTATAAATAAGTACATTTAATTTCCAATTAAAAAGTTTTTGAAAAAATTAAACAATAAAATTTACAACTATTATAATAATCCCCTTTTTAATTCTTATTACTTTTTTTTTAATTTCTTTTAAAAATTTTTCTAATAAAGAAAAACTATCTCCTTTTGAGTGTGGATTTGACCCATTTTCTCTGTCACGAATTCCCTTTTCTTTAAAATTTTTTTTGATTGCCATTATTTTTTTAATTTTTGATATTGAAATTGTAATTATTCTTCCTTTTCCTTTATTATTTTTTAATAAAAATATATGATTTCTTATTTCATTTATTATTATTAATATTCTTATTAGATGGGGATTAATTTATGAGTGAAAAAAAGGAATACTTGAGTGACTTAAATAAAGAAAAGTATTTAAAAACTATAAAATCTAACTTGCAATTAGAAATTGATCTTTCCTTTTCTAAAAATAAAGCGATAAAAAATTGCAATCAGTTTCGACCTGATCTTAGATGAATTCTATTTTTTTAATAGAAGCCAAAACCCCCGAGGCTATTCACTGTTAATGAATAAATTGATATTTCCTATTAAAAACAAGATTAATAAATATAGACTTCTAATCTATTAATAATGATTATCATTTAATCTTTATTTTTATAGTGTAAATAAACACTTAACATTTTCGTTGTTAAAATGATTTTTTATCTAAAAATAAAATATTCTTAAAAATTATTTCTTTACATTTTCAGTGTAATATTTTTTTCTTCTATAAACTATAAGAACATATAAACATATACATAATCAAAATGCTTGTATACAATAAAATTAGTGAACTTAAAAAATTATTTCTAAGCCAAATTGAAAAATAACTATTTTTTTGAAAAAATAAAAATACTCCTCCAGGACCTATTTCCTCCACCCATTTCCAATCGTTTTCTGAAATAATTCTATATTTTTTAAAAAACTTTAATAAAACTGCTCTTGATAAAATAGATATAAATCATATAGTTCTTAAAAAATAATAAATATATTTATAAAAATATCCTTTTATTTTTTCAATGAACATTAAATAAAACAAATAAAAAGAAAATAAAATTAAAATTAAATTAAAAAATTTACTAAAATTTGATAAAACAAGTAAATCCTCATAAATTATTATTAATCAACCAAATAAATTTCCAAAAACAATTACTATAAATCTTAAAAAATAAATAGGAAATAATATAAAATAATTAGAACCTTTTAAAAAAAAACTTTGAATAAAAATGCCTTTTCATACAATATAATATATTATTCGTATACAATAAATTATTGTTAATGATGTTCTTATAATTACAATTATAATTATAAAAATGTTATTAATATTTATATAAATAAATTCTAAAATTAAATCTTTTGAATAAAACCCTCCTACAAAAGGAAATCCAAATAAAGATAAACTAGCTAAACCCATACAACCTCTAATTAAAGGTCTAAAATTAAAAAACCCCCCTAAATACCGGATATCTTGAATACCTGATAAGGTGTGAATCACTAATCCAGCACATAAAAATAATATAGACTTAAATAATGCATGCATAAGTAAATGAAAAAAAGCTAACTCCATTTTTCCTAATGATAAAATTAATATAATTATTCCTAATTGTCTAAGAGTGGAAAAAGCAATAATTTTTTTGAAATCTAATTCTAAATTTGCACCTACACCCGCTATAAATATAGTTATTCTTGAAAAAATTATTATAATTCTTGAATAAAATTTTATTTCAAAAAGAATTCTAAAGCGAATTAAAAGATAAATTCCAGCAGTTACTAAAGTAGAAGAATGGACTAAAGAAGAAACGGGTGTAGGTGCAGCCATGGCTGCAGGTAATCATGCAGAAAAGGGAATTTGAGCTCTTTTTGTCATTCCTGAAACTATAATTATAATTCCACAAATTTTTAGTATTTCTTTTACTCTAATTATATCAAATCTCCCATAGTTAAATAAAAAAATTACTGATATAATAAGAGTTGCATCGCCTACTCGATTTATTAAAACAGTAATTATCCCAGAATTATAAGAATTAGAACTTTGATAGAAAATTACTAAACAATAAGAAACCAAACCTAACCCATCTCAACCTAGAATAATTATTATTAAATTAGGCGAAACAATTAATAATAACATTGAAAATACAAATAACAAAACTATATAACAAAAATAAATTTTTTCTCTTTCTCTTCTTATGTATTCATGTCTATAAATAATTACTATAGCAGAAATTAATATAACTACAAACATAAATCTTAATCTAATTCAATCTAATAAAAAATATACTTTTACATCAACAGATAATAAATTTATTAACAAAATTTCAATCACAATTACTTGATAAATATAAATTTTATAAATAAATAAAATAAAAAAAATAAAACTATTAATTAACAAATAATATCCCCACTTTAAAAAAATTACTTAATGAAATTTCATCAATAAATCCACAATTTAATATTTTAATTTAAACTAATTAAGTTTTTAAATTCATCTTTCAAAACATTCTATTTTTAAAATTCAAATAATTAATGGGAAAAAATGAAAATATATTAATAAATGTTCACGGGCTGTAATTGAATTTACAGCTCATATAATTCAACCTTCCCCATGATTAATATAGCTAAATAAATATAAAGAGTAACCTGCTCTTAAAAACAAAAGAATTATTAAAGGAAATAAAAATATTATTCTTAATTTTAAAAGACTTCCCATTAAAAAAATTTCACCAAAAATATTTATGGAAGGTGGTGCTGCTATATTAAATACTCTTATTAAAAATCATCATAAAGAAACAGAAGGGAAAATTTTATTTATTCCCTTTAGTAATAATAATCTTCGAGTAAAAAAACGTTCATATAACATATTTCCTAAACAAAATAAACCAGATGAACATAACCCATGACCTAATATTAATAATAAACTTCCAAAAGAACTTAAAAAATTTATTCTTATAATCCCCCTAAGAACAAGCCCTATATGACACACTGATGAATAAGCAATCAAAGCTTTCAAATCTGTCTGAAATAAACATATTACACCTACAATTATTCTTCCTAAAATAGAAATAATTATTAAAACTCATCTTATTTCTATTAATTCTTTTAAAAAAAATATTTTAAAACGATAAATACCATAAATTCCTAATTTTAATAAAACAGAAGCTAAAATTATTGAACCTGAAATAGGAGCCTCTACATGAGCTTTCGGTAATCAAAGATGTAAAAAAAACATAGGAACTTTTACTAAAAAACCTAACATTATTAAAAAAAATAACAGTCCTATTGTTTTAAATTTTAAAAACTCTATATATAAATAATTTAATCTATAATCCTTAAATATAAATATAATGATAAATAAGGGAAGAGAACCCAATAATGTATATATTAATATATAAATACCTGCTTGTAAACGCTCAGGTTGATTGCCTCAATTAAAAATTATTATAATAATAGGGAATAAAATAGATTCAAAAAAAAAATAAAATATTATTAAATTTGTCCTGTAAAAACATATATAAAGTAAAAATAATATAAAAAAAAGATAAAATTTAAAATATTTATTTTCATAAAGCATTTCTTTAAATCTTGCTAACAATATTAAAATTATTATTCATACTGAAAGTATAAATAAATTTATTCTAAGAAGATCCCCCCCTAATTTATATATTATTATTCCTCCGTCGACATAATTTAAAAAAACTAATCTTAAAAAAGAAAAAAGCACCAATATTAATTCTATTCCTTTTAAAAATATTGATATTCAAATTATCATAAATAACGAAATTAGTAATTTTAACATTTTAATATATATATAGAAGAAACTTGATCATTTCCATAAAAAAAACTTATAATTACTATTAATCTTAAACCCAAACCCGCTTCAGCTACAATTAAAGTTAAATATACTAATGTTAATAAATAAGAATCAATTAGAACTATGCAATTAATTAATATAAATATTCTCAAATATATAAACTCAAATCTTAACAAAATTATTATTAAATAAAAACGATTTTTTAAAAAAGTTAATAATCCCACCAAATACATAAAAATTGATAATTCTAACATTAGTTATAATAATTTAAAAAAAATAATGGTTTTGTAAACCAAATTTGATTATACTCTTATAATTTCAGAAAAGATTAATCTCTTTAAATATCCAAAATTTATGTACTCTTATTATAATACTATTTTCTGAAATAAAATTTATAACTTTAATAACAACAATCTTTTTTATTTTTAATCACCCAATATATATATTAATATCAATCATTATAGTTACTTTAAGAATAAGAATTTTAATTTATAAAAGTATAAAAATAATGTGAATTCCTTTAATTTTAATTTTACTTATTTTGGGTGGAATATTTATTTTATTTCTTTATATTATTAGATTAATTCCTAATAAAAAATTAACCTTTAATAAAAAAATTATAATATTAATAATTTTTTTATTAATTTCTTTTCCTTTGTTTAAAATATCTGAAATTTCTTTTTTGTTCATAAATTCAAACTTTTTCCATTCTTCAATAAATATAATAATATTTATAATAATTTATCTAATTATTACTTTAATTGTAGTAATAAAACTTATAACTTCTTCTAACGCTCCCCTTTCAACTTCATAACTAATGAATTTAAAAAAAAAAATAAACCCAATTATTAATCTCCCCACCCCCTCTAATATTTCATATATATGAAATATAGGATCTCTTTTAGGAATATGTTTAAGAATTCAAATTCTTAGAGGTCTTTTTTTAGCAATAAATTTCTCAAGAGATATTAGTACAGCATTTAATATAATATCTCACATTTCACGAGATGTAAATAACGGCTGACTAATTCGATCAATTCACTCCAATGGGGCCTCAATATTTTTTATTTTTATGTATATCCACATTGGTCGAGGAATTTACCACTCTTCTTTTTTTTTTTTAAAAACTTGAATAACAGGAATTATTATTATTTTTATTTTAATAGCTACAGCCTTCTTAGGATATGTTCTTCCTTGAGGGCAAATATCCTTTTGGGGGGCAACAGTTATTACTAATTTATTCTCGGCCATTCCCTATATTGGCTCTATATTAACATACTGAATTTGAGGGGGATTTTCAGTTGATAATAATACTCTTACTCGATTTTTTTCTCTTCACTTTATCCTTCCTTTTGTATTATTACTTATGGTAATAATCCACATTATTATAATCCACGAAAAAGGATCAAGCAACCCTCTAGGGCTAAACTTAAACATTGATAAAGTCCCTTTTCATCCTTATTTCACGGTAAAAGATATTTTAGGGTGTATAATTGCTTTATTTATTTTTTCCATTATTGTATTAATTATACCATATATTTTAAATGATTCAGAAAATTTCAATGTTGCAAATCCTTTAGTTACTCCTCCTCATATTCAACCTGAATGGTATTTTTTATTTGCATATGCTATTCTTCGATCAATTCCTAATAAATTTGGAGGTGTAATTGCATTAGTAGCCTCAATTTTAATTATTATTATTCTTCCCTTTTCTATAAAAAATAAATTTTCCTCTTTTTATTTTTTTCCATTAAAAAAGCTTTTTTTTTGAATTTTAGTAAATTTATTTTTATTATTAACATACTTTGGCGCATGCCCTGTAGAATACCCTTATGTAATTATTAGACAATTTCTAACTTTATGCTATTTTTCTTTTTTCCTAATTATTCCTTTATTATGACTTTTTAACTATACATAAGTATATATTTTGAAAATATAAAAAAGAATTTTTTCTAAAAGTCTTTTTTTTTCTAAAAAGGACACAAATAATACTTATAATAATAATTTTATTAAAAAACATAAAAAAAATTATTATAATTCTAAATGGTAAAATAACTTTTCATGCTAACATTATCAATTTATCATAACGATACCGAACTAAAGTTCCTCGAATTAAGATAAAAATTATCATTACAATTAATATATTAATTATTAAAATCCCCCCACAGCCAAAAAATAAATATGATGTTACTAATCTAAATAAAATGATATTTCCATATTCTGCTATAAATAATAATGCAAAATTTCATGATCCGTACTCAACATTAAAACCCGATACTAATTCTGATTCTCCCTCAGATAAATCAAAAGGACTTCGATTAGTCTCAGCAAAACAAGAAACTATTCACACAAAAAATAAATTTAAAAACCCAACTCTTATTATTCAATAATCTTGAAATTTTCTTACATTTTCAATATTATAACTACCAGAAAAAAAAACAATGCTAATTAAAAGTAAAGAAAAACTTACTTCATAAGAAATTACCTGAGCTACACCTCGATAAGCTCCTAATAAAGAATACTTAGAATTAGAAGACCATCCTCCTATTAAAATAATATAGACTCTTAATCTTGAAACACATAATATAAAAACTAATCCATACTCAATTAAAATTTGATTATAATCCCATTTAAATACAAATAATAAAAATAATATTAATACTAATGAAACTATTGACATTAAAATATAGACAAATATATTTATAAAAAATATTAAATTTATTTCCTTTCTAAATAATTTAATAGCATCTCTAAAAGGTTGAAAAACCCCTCATAAACCTACTTTATTAGGGCCTTTCCGAATATGAACATAACCTAAAATTTTCCGCTCTAATAATGTAAAAAAAGCCACTCTTACTAAAATACATAAAATTAAAAAAATAAATCTTAAAAAAGAAACCATTATTAAAGGATTTTTATCATAAAGGAAGCTTAAATTCCTTGCATTAAACTTTCTGCCACTTTAATTTTCAAACACTAATTGGTAATACCATTTTCAAATTCTAAATTTGATACAATTTTTTCTGCCAAATTAGTTTAATATAAAATATAATTTTATAAAAAAAATTTTAATTTTTAATTCCTTTCGTACTATAAAAATAAACTATTTTATATAAGATAGAAACCAACCTGGCTTACGCCGGTCTGAACTCAGATCATGTAGGAATTTAAAAGTTGAACAAACTTCTTTCTTTAACTTCTTCACCAAAAAAGAATCCTAATCCAACATCGAGGTCGCAAACTATTTTATCTATATGAACTATCCAAAATTATTACGCTGTTATCCCTAGAGTATTTATTTCATTTAATCGCTAAAAACGGAACTTATTTTATAACTAAAAAGATACTTATTCTTTTTTTATCGCCCCAATTAAATTATTAATAATTTAAATTTTAATTATTAACAATAAAAATTCATAGGGTCTTCTTGTCCCTAAATTTTATTTTTGCTTTTGCACTAAAAAAATTAAATTTAATTTTTTAATTAAAGAAAGCTTTTAATTGTTTAATCATTCTCTTAGCACTCATTTAAAATCTTATTTCAATACCTTTGTATAGTCAAAATACCACAGCAATTTAAAAAATCATTGAGCAGATTATACATCTTATTACTTTTCAAGATGAAATGTTTTTGATAAACAGTCAATTAAATTAATTTGCCGAATTACTATAATTAAATTTTCATTTTATTAATATATTTTAATTTTTCATTACTTTTTTTTTTTAAATTTACTAATTTTTTAATAATTTTATTAAAAATAAATTAATTTAATCATATAAAAATCTTACATAACTTGAATAATAAAAAAATTTTTTACAAAAAAACTTAGAAAATTTTATTCCTTATTTAAATTAATAATTTTTATTTAAAGAAATTCTATTAAGCTTATCCCTAATAGAAAAAATTATATAATTTTTAAAAACTTAAAAAAATAATTTTGATCTAAAATCATAAATTTATAACCAGATATCATTAAATATGAATAAAATTTCATTTCTATTAAAATATTGTTTAATATATTTCCACATAATAAAAATATCTTAATAGCTCATTTTAATTTCGGGAAATTAAAATAATTTAATTTATTCTAAAAACCCTAATGCAAAAGGTACCCTAATGAACTTTTATAATTTTACTTTTTAAATTTTTTTCAAAAAATCCTTCACAGTTGAAAAAATAATTTTTCTTTATATAATACAAAAATCTATAATGAAATTTTTTAAATTTTCTTATTGAAATTAAATAGTTTTAAAAAATTAAAATGGTTAAACAACAAAATTTTCATTGTAAATGAAACATCGAATGATTTCATTTTAAAAAACACTTTCCAGTATTTTTACTTTGTTACGACTTATCTCACTTCTGAGAGCGACGGGCGATATGTGCATATTTTAGAGCTTGATTCAAATACTCATAATATTAGTATTTTACTATTAAATCCTAATTAATTTTTTCATATAAAAAATTACATTAAAATTAATGTAATTCACTTCATTCATAATTATTAGATGCACCTTGACTTAATATATTTTTTTAAAAAAATTTTAAATATAACTATTCAATATAATTAATATAGTGGTATACAAACTGATTTAAATTACTAAATTAAGTAAGATTAAGGCGTTGTGTCCATCACAGAGCAAATTCCTCTAATAAGCTTAAAATACCGCCAAAATTTTTTAATTTCATAAATTTTATTTACTCCTAATATATAGCTTAAAATAATAGGGTATCTAATCCTAGTTTAAAAATTAAATTTTTATAAAATCAAATTAATTTTTTTAAAATTATAAATTTCACCTTTATAAATTTTTAAAATACAAAAATTTTTTTATTATTTTTAATTTTTTAAAAAAAGATTTACTTGTATAACCGCGGCGGCTGGCACAAGTTTAGCCAAATCATTTATCAAACTTCTACTCTATTTTAAAATAGAATTATAAATTTTTCTTCTATTTAAAATATAATTTATTTTATAAAATATAAAGAAAGTTTTATTAATTTTTATTAAAACTACATTTAAATTTATATTTTTTCCTTCTTTTTTTAGACTTTAAGAAGGAAAAAATATAGTCTAAATTTAAAAGCATTCCTATGCGTCTTCTTTATGTATGTAATTGTAAATAATTAATATAGATTTCCCTCTCAAGGGAACAATGTTATAGATTTTATCTAAATTTATGTGAAGTAAACTGGTCATCTCTAAAACTTTCGAATATATTTTATGATATGAAACCATGTCTTAAATTAATTTTCTAAGTTAATACAACAACTTATAGATGAAATTTTAAGTGATGCTCCTTATATTTATATAAAATGTTTATTTATTTAAAAATTAATAAAAAAACAAAATTTTTTAAAATATAACATTTTTAAAATAAAATGCCTGAGTAAAGGAGTATCTTGATAGGATAAATTATGTAATTTTTTTTATTACTTTTATTATATTTTTAGTTTTAATAAAATTAATTTATTTCTTTTAAATTCAAAATTTAACGTGCAAAATTTACACCTAAAACTAATTTT